GCTAGCGTAGCTTAACTAAAGCATAACACTGAAGATGTTAAGACGGACCCTAGAAAGGTCCCGTAAGCACAAAGGCTTGGTCCTGACTTTACTGTCAGCTTTGGCTAAACTTACACATGCAAGTCTCCGCCCCCCTGTGAGAATGCCCACAGTTTTCTGCCCGAAAACAAGGAGCTGGTATCAGGCACACTTCCCGCAGCCCATGACACCTTGCTTAGCCACACCCTCAAGGGAACTCAGCAGTGATAGACATTAAGCCATAAGTGAAAACTTGACTTAGTTAAAGCCAAGAGGGCCGGTAAAACTCGTGCCAGCCACCGCGGTTATACGAGAGGCTCAAGTTGATAGACATCGGCGTAAAGAGTGGTTAGGAAGTTTTTAAACTAAAGCCGAACGCCCTCAGAACTGTTATACGTACCCGAGAGCAAGAAGCCCCACTACGAAAGTGGCTTTATATCCCCGACCCCACGAAAGCTGCGAAACAAACTGGGATTAGATACCCCACTATGCCCAGCCCTAAACCTTGATAGCCCCCTACACCCACTATCCGCCCGGGTACTACGAGCACTAGCTTAAAACCCAAAGGACTTGGCGGTGCTTTAGATCCACCTAGAGGAGCCTGTTCTAGAACCGATAACCCCCGTTAAACCTCACCCTCTCTTGTTCTTTCCGTCTATATACCGCCGTCGTCAGCTTACCCTGTGAAGGAGCCACAGTAAGCAAAACTAGCACAACTCAAAACGCCAGGTCGAGGTGTAGCATATGAGAGGGGAAGAAATGGGCTACATTCCCTACCACAGGGAATACGAACAATGAAATGAAATATACATTAGAAGGAGGATTTAGCAGTAAGCAGAAAATAGAGCGTTCCGCTGAAATCGGCCCTGAAGCGCGCACACACCGCCCGTCACTCTCCCCAAGCCAACAACATCCTATAAATAATATATTTTACCGGTAAAGGGGAGGCAAGTCGTAACATGGTAAGTGTACCGGAAGGTGTACTTGGAAAAACCAGAGTGTAGCTAAGCCAGAAAAGCATCTCCCTTACACTGAGAAGTCGCCCGTGCAAATCGAGCCACCCTGACGCCCAACAGCTAGCCCGCCCATCAACCCCAAATCAACCCTATGTATACCCCCAAACACACCATCCTCTCAACAACAAACCATTTTTCCACCTAAGTACGGGCGACAAAAAAGGATCTAGGAGCAACAGAGAAAGTACCGCAAGGGAAAGCTGAAAGAGTAATGAAATAACCCAGTAAAGCACTAAAAAGCAGAGATTACCCCTTGTACCTTTTGCATCATGATTTAGCCAGAAAACCTCAAGCAAAAAGCATTATAGTTTGATACCCCGAAACTACGCGAGCTACTCCAAGACAGTCTAATTTATAGGACCACCCCGTCTCTGTGGCAAAAGAGTGGGAAGAGCTTTGAGTAGAGGTGACAGACCTACCGAGCCTAGTTATAGCTGGTTGCCTGAAAACTGAATAAAAGTTCAGCCCTTTAAATTCTTCATTCCCATTGGCCTAAGGCCTTCACACCGAACAAAAGAAATTAAAGGAGTTAGTCAAAGGGGGTACAGCCCCTCTGAAACAAGATACAACTTTCCAAGGAGGGTAAGAATCACAACAAACTTAAAGGCTCAATGTTCTAGTGGGCCTAAAAGCAGCCACCTAGCCAGAAAGCGTTAAAGCTCGAGCATTACCTAACCAGCCTTCTAATAAAGACAACACAATTTCACCCCCCTAAGCCTACCAGGCCGTTCCATAAAACTATGGAAGCGTCTATGCTAATATGAGTAATAAGAGAACCCGCCTCTCCCCGCACAAGTGTAACTCGGAACGAACCCCTCACCGACCATTAACGGCCCCAAAACAAAGAGGGCCCTAGGCAAAAAACAAATAACTAGAAAAACCCCTAGTTCCTCACCGTTAACCCCACACTGGTGTGCAAACCGGGAAAGACTAAAAGAAAAAGAAGGAACTCGGCAAACACAAGCCTCGCCTGTTTACCAAAAACATCGCCTCTTGAACCCCTAAGTATAAGAGGTCCCGCCTGCCCTGTGACTATAAGTTTAACGGCCGCGGTATTTTGACCGTGCAAAGGTAGCGCAATCACTTGTCTTTTAAATGAAGACCTGTATGAATGGCATAACGAGGGCTTAACTGTCTCCTTTTTCCAGTCAATGAAATTGATCCCCCCGTGCAGAAGCGGGGATGCTAACATAAGACGAGAAGACCCTATGGAGCTTTAGACACCAGAACAGACCATGTTAAACACCCCTCAAATAAAGGACAAAACTCATTGACCCCTGTTCTAATGTCTTTGGTTGGGGCGACCGCGGGGAAACAAAAAACCCCCATGTGGACCGGGAGCACACTGCCCCCACAACCCAGAGTTACAACTCCAAGTAACAGAACTTCTGACCAATAAGATCCGGCACATAGCCGATCAACGGACCGAGTTACCCTAGGGATAACAGCGCAATCCTCTTTTAGAGCCCATATCGACAAGAGGGTTTACGACCTCGATGTTGGATCAGGACATCCTAATGGTGCAGCCGCTATTAAGGGTTCGTTTGTTCAACGATTAAAGTCCTACGTGATCTGAGTTCAGACCGGAGTAATCCAGGTCAGTTTCTATCTATGTCACGATCTTTTCTAGTACGAAAGGACCGAAAAGAAGAGGCCCCTGTTCCCAATATGCCTCCCCCTCATCTATTGAAATCAACTAAAATAGATAAAAGGGCGTATCCCCTAGCCCTAGAAAAGGGCTTGTTAAAGTGGCAGAGCCCGGACACTGCAAAAGACCTAAGCCCTTTCCACGGAGGTTCAAGTCCTCCCTTTAACTATGCTCCCAACACTAGTTTCATCCATCCTCAACCCCTTAATCCTTATCGTATTTGTCCTTCTAGCCGTTGCACTCCTCACGCTTGTCGAACGAAAAGTCCTCGGCTACATACAATTACGGAAAGGCCCAAACATTGTAGGCCCCTACGGCCTCCTCCAACCAATTGCAGACGGACTTAAACTCTTTATAAAAGAACCCGTTCGACCTTCCACCTCCTCCCCCATGCTCTTTCTCTTTACCCCTATACTAGCCCTTACCCTAGCCCTCACCCTTTGAACTCCAATACCCCTCCCCTTCCCAATAGCAGACCTCAACCTCGGCATTCTCTTTATCCTTGCCCTCTCCAGTCTAGCAGTTTATTCTATTCTAGGCTCAGGGTGAGCCTCCAATTCAAAATACGCCTTAATCGGGGCCCTTCGAGCCGTAGCACAAACTATTTCCTATGAAGTTAGCCTAGGATTAATCCTTCTTAATGCTATTATTTTTACCGGGGGCTTCACCCTACAAACATTTAGCGTCGCCCAAGAAAGTGTCTGATTAATTCTCCCCGCCTGACCTTTAGCCGCTATATGGTACATTTCCACACTTGCAGAAACAAACCGAGCCCCTTTTGACCTCACAGAAGGTGAATCCGAGCTCGTCTCCGGCTTTAACGTAGAGTACGCAGGAGGACCTTTCGCCCTTTTTTTCCTCGCTGAATACGCCAACATTCTCCTAATAAATACTCTTTCTGCAACCCTATTCCTAGGCGCCTCTGTCTTTCACACCACCCCTGAAATTACAACAACAAATCTTATAATTAAAGCAACTCTTCTCTCCGTCCTCTTCCTATGAGTTCGCGCCTCCTACCCACGATTTCGTTATGACCAACTCATACACCTAATTTGAAAAAACTTTCTACCATTAGCCCTTGCCCTGGTAGTCTGACACCTCTCTCTTCCAATTGCACTAACAGGCCTACCCCCACAACTATAGCCCGGAGCTGTGCCTGAAATAAAGGACCACTTTGATAGAGTGAACCATGAGGGTTAAAGTCCCTCCAACTCCTTAGAAAGAAGGGACTTGAACCCTACCTGAAGAGATCAAAACTCTTAGTGCTTCCACTACACCACTTCCTAGTAAAGTCAGCTAAATAAGCTTTTGGGCCCATACCCCAAACATGTTGGTTAAACTCCTTCCTTTACTAATGAACCCTTACATCTTAGCCACTCTTCTCTTTGGCTTAGGCCTTGGCACAACAATTACATTTGCTAGCTCCCACTGACTTCTCGCCTGAATAGGCCTTGAAATAAATACACTAGCCATTATCCCCCTAATAGCCCAACATCACCACCCACGCGCAGTCGAAGCTACAACCAAGTATTTTTTAACTCAAGCTGCTGCTGCAGCTACCCTTCTATTTGCAAGTGTTACTAACGCCTGACTAACAGGCCAGTGAGAAATTCAACAAATTACGCACCCCCTCCCAAGTACCATAATTACCCTTGCCCTTGCTCTTAAAATTGGCCTAGCCCCTCTTCATGCTTGACTCCCCGAAGTTCTGCAAGGTCTGGACCTCACCACAGGCTTAATTCTTTCAACCTGACAAAAACTTGCCCCCTTCGCCCTAATTCTTCAACTTCAACCTTCAAACTCAACACTCCTTGTCATTCTAGGTCTTTCATCCACACTTATTGGAGGCTGAGGCGGATTAAACCAAACACAACTCCGCAAAATTCTTGCATATTCATCAATCGCCCACTTAGGCTGAATAATCCTGGTCTTACAATTCTCCCCCTCCATCACCCTCCTTACCCTTCTAATCTATCTCATTATAACATTCTCAACATTCCTTGTATTCAAACTCAACAAATCTACAAATATCAACACCCTTGCTACATCCTGAGCAAAAGCCCCCGTCCTGACAGCCCTCGCACCCCTCATTCTACTCTCCTTAGGGGGCCTTCCCCCTCTTACAGGCTTCATACCAAAATGACTAATCCTTCAAGAATTAACCAAACAAGGGCTTGCTCCCACCGCAACCTTAGCTGCCCTTTCAGCCCTACTTAGCCTGTATTTTTACCTACGCCTCTCTTACGCAATAACCCTTACTATTTCCCCTAACAACCTCACAGGTTCAACCCCCTGACGCTTACCTTCCACCCAACTTACCTACCCCCTCGCCACTTCCACTACACTAGCAATTTGTCTCCTACCTCTCACCCCCGCCATCTCCGCTTTATTAACCTCCTAAGGGGCTTAGGATAGCACCCAGACCAAGGACCTTCAAAGTCCTAAGCGGGAGTGAAAATCTCCCAGCCCCTGCTAAAACTTGCAGGACACTAACCCACATCTTCTGTATGCAAAACAGACACTTTAATTAAGCTAAAGCCTTACTAGACAGGAAGGCCTCGATCCTACAAACTCTTAGTTAACAGCTAAGCGCTTAAACCAACAAGCATCTATCTAACCTTTCCCCCGCCCGCCTCTAAAAGGGCGGGGGAAAGCCCCGGCAGGGTCTAACCTGCTACTTCGGATTTGCAATCCGACATGTAGAACACCTCGAGGCTTGATAAGAAGAGGATTTGAACCTCTGTGCGTGGGGCTACAATCCACCGCTTGTCACTCAGCCATCTTACCTGTGGCAATCACACGTTGATTCTTCTCAACTAATCACAAAGACATCGGCACCCTCTATCTAGTATTTGGTGCTTGAGCCGGAATAGTAGGAACCGCACTTAGCCTCCTAATTCGGGCAGAACTAAGCCAACCCGGCGCTCTCCTCGGAGACGACCAGATTTATAATGTAATTGTTACAGCACATGCTTTTGTAATAATTTTCTTTATAGTAATGCCAATTATGATTGGAGGCTTTGGAAACTGACTAGTGCCTCTTATAATTGGTGCGCCCGACATAGCTTTCCCTCGAATAAACAACATAAGCTTCTGACTCCTTCCCCCCTCATTCCTTCTCCTCCTCGCCTCTTCCGGAGTCGAAGCAGGGGCTGGCACAGGGTGGACTGTTTATCCTCCACTCTCAGGCAATCTCGCCCACGCGGGGCCTTCTGTCGATTTGACCATCTTCTCCCTTCATTTAGCCGGGGTGTCATCTATTCTTGGCGCAATTAATTTTATTACAACAATTATTAACATGAAGCCCCCTGCCATCTCTCAGTACCAGACACCTCTGTTTGTGTGGTCCGTTCTAATTACCGCAGTATTACTCTTACTATCCCTACCCGTGCTTGCTGCTGGCATCACAATGCTTCTCACAGACCGAAACCTTAACACAACCTTCTTTGACCCTGCCGGAGGAGGAGACCCCATCCTTTACCAACATTTGTTCTGATTCTTTGGTCACCCTGAAGTCTATATCCTAATCCTCCCTGGCTTTGGTATAATCTCACACATTGTTGCGTACTACGCGGGTAAAAAAGAACCTTTCGGTTACATGGGAATGGTCTGAGCCATAATGGCCATTGGCCTCCTAGGGTTTATTGTCTGAGCTCATCACATGTTTACTGTAGGAATAGACGTAGACACACGAGCCTACTTTACTTCCGCCACAATGATTATTGCCATTCCAACCGGAGTAAAAGTCTTCAGCTGACTGGCCACTCTGCACGGCGGCTCAATTAAATGAGAAACTCCACTCTTATGAGCACTCGGCTTCATTTTCCTCTTTACGGTTGGAGGACTGACCGGGATTGTTCTAGCCAATTCTTCTCTAGATATTATGCTCCACGACACATATTACGTCGTTGCCCACTTCCACTATGTCCTCTCTATAGGAGCCGTATTTGCCATCGTTGCCGGCTTTGTCCACTGATTCCCTTTATTCTCAGGATACACGCTCCACGACACCTGAACCAAAATCCATTTTGGAGTAATGTTTGCTGGTGTTAATATAACTTTTTTCCCCCAACATTTCCTGGGGCTGGCAGGAATACCTCGCCGATACTCCGACTACCCCGACGCCTACACCCTTTGAAACACAGTTTCTTCCATCGGCTCAATAATTTCCCTAATCGCAGTAATTATGTTTTTATTCATTATTTGAGAAGCATTCGCCACTAAACGAGAAGTTTCATCAGTGGAACTCACGGCAACAAACGTAGAATGACTTCACGGCTGCCCTCCTCCTTATCACACCTTCGAAGAACCTGCCTTCGTCCAAGTTCAACAAGCTTGATTAAACTACGAAAAACCTGCTTCCGCCCCCTCAAACCTCCCCTAACGAGAAAGGGAGGAATTGAACCCCCATAAACTGGTTTCAAGCCAGCCACATAACCACTCTGTCACTTTCTTCATAAGACACTAGTAAAACTGACTATTACATTGCCTTGTCAAGGCAAAATTGCGGGTTTAAGCCCCGCGTGTCTTACAACAATGGCACATCCCTCTCAACTAGGTTTTCAAGATGCAGCTTCACCTGTAATAGAAGAACTTCTTCACTTTCACGACCATGCCTTAATAATTGTTTTTTTAATTAGCACATTCGTGCTTTATATTATTGTGGCTATAGTAACAACCAAGCTAACTAATAAATTTATCCTAGACTCACAAGAAATCGAAATCATTTGAACCCTGCTCCCAGCTATTATTCTGATTCTCATCGCCCTCCCCTCCCTACGCATTCTTTATCTTATAGATGAAATCAACGACCCTCATCTTACAATTAAAGCAATAGGCCACCAATGATACTGAAGTTACGAGTATACTGACTATGAAGACCTCGGCTTTGACTCATACATAATTCCCACACAAGACTTAGCCCCAGGCCAATTTCGCCTTCTAGAAGCAGACCATCGAATAGTAGTACCAGTTGAATCCCCCATCCGAGTCCTAATTTCTGCCGAAGATGTACTTCACTCCTGAGCCGTCCCAAGTCTAGGGGTAAAAATAGACGCCGTCCCAGGACGCCTAAACCAAACAGCATTTATTGCATCCCGCCCCGGAATCTTTTATGGCCAATGCTCTGAAATTTGCGGCGCAAACCACAGCTTTATACCTATTGTGGTAGAAGCGGTCCCGCTAGAACACTTTGAAAACTGATCCTCCTTAATACTTGAAGACGCTTCGCTAAGAAGCTAAATAGGGAATAGCGTTAGCCTTTTAAGCTAAAGACTGGTGACTCCCGCCCACCCCTAGCGAAATGCCACAACTTAACCCCGCACCTTGATTTGCTATTCTAGTCTTCTCCTGATTAGTCTTCCTAACAGTCATTCCCCCAAAAGTTCTAGCACACACCTTCCCAAACGACCCCACGCTCCAAAGCACAGAGAAACCCAAAACAGAGCCCTGAAGTTGACCATGATACTAAGCTTTTTTGACCAATTTATGAGCCCCACATACCTGGGAGTCCCCCTCATTGCCCTTGCCCTCAGCTTACCCTGAATCCTCTACCCTAAACCCACCCCACGTTGACTAAACAACCGCCTCGTCACACTCCAAGGGTGGTTTATTAACCGCTTTACCCACCAAATTTTTCAGCCTCTGAGTTTAGGGGGCCATAAATGAGCAGCCCTTCTCGCCTCCCTCATACTTTTCCTCATTACCTTAAACATACTGGGCCTCCTACCCTATACCTTTACCCCTACAACACAGCTCTCCCTTAATATAGCCTTCGCCGTCCCCCTCTGACTTGCAACAGTCATTATTGGCATACGAAACCAACCTACCCATGCCCTAGGTCACCTGTTACCAGAAGGTACCCCTACCCTCCTAATTCCTGTTCTAATTATTATCGAGACAATTAGCCTATTTATTCGCCCCCTCGCACTTGGCGTACGATTGACCGCAAACCTTACAGCCGGTCACCTTTTAATTCAACTCATCGCCACCGCCGCCTTCGTCCTCACCCCCCTCATACCTACAGTAGCTATTCTGACCGCAGTCCTGCTGTTCCTTCTGACCCTTCTAGAAGTTGCAGTAGCCATAATTCAAGCCTATGTCTTTGTCCTTCTCTTAAGCCTCTACCTACAAGAAAACGTTTAATGGCCCATCAAGTACACGCATATCACATAGTTGACCCCAGCCCATGACCCTTAACAGGCGCAGTAGGCGCCCTTCTACTAACCTCCGGTTTAGCAGTCTGAATACACTTCAATAATATAACCTTATTAACCCTAGGTCTTATCCTTCTTCTACTAACTATATACCAGTGGTGACGGGATATCGTCCGAGAAGGAACATTCCAAGGGCACCACACCCCTCCTGTCCAAAAAGGCCTCCGATACGGGATGATCCTCTTTATTACCTCAGAAGTTTTCTTCTTCCTAGGTTTCTTCTGAGCCTTTTATCACGCCAGCCTCGCCCCCACTCCAGAACTAGGAGGCTGCTGACCCCCTACAGGAATTACCCCCCTAGACCCATTCGAAGTCCCCCTGCTCAACACAGCCGTCCTACTAGCCTCAGGGGTAACAGTCACCTGAGCACACCACAGCATCATAGAAGGCCATCGAAAAGAAGCAATCCAGTCCCTCACCTTAACCATTCTTCTAGGCTTCTACTTTACCTTTCTTCAAGCAATAGAATACTACGAAGCCCCCTTCACTATTGCAGACGGGGTTTATGGTTCCACCTTCTTCGTAGCAACCGGTTTCCACGGACTCCACGTAATCATTGGCTCTACCTTCCTGGCCATCTGCCTTCTACGACAAGTCCTATATCATTTTACCTCTGAACACCACTTCGGTTTTGAAGCAGCCGCCTGATACTGACACTTTGTAGACGTTGTCTGACTATTCCTCTACATCTCAATTTACTGATGAGGCTCATATCTTTCTAGTATTAAAGCTAGTACCTGTGACTTCCAATCACCTAGTCTTGGTTAAACCCCAAGGAAAGATAATGAACTTAATCACAACAATACTCATTATTTCTATTGCCCTTTCCACCATCCTCGCTATTGTTTCTTTTTGACTCCCCCAAATAACACCTGACCATGAAAAACTTTCCCCCTATGAATGTGGCTTTGATCCCCTAGGCTCCGCTCGTCTACCCTTCTCCCTTCGCTTCTTCCTCGTTGCAATCCTTTTCCTCTTATTCGATTTGGAAATTGCACTACTCCTTCCCCTTCCCTGAGGAGATCAGCTTTCTTCCCCTCTCATAACATTCACTTGAGCCTTCGCTGTTCTTGTATTATTGACCCTCGGCCTGATTTATGAATGAATTCAAGGCGGCCTAGAATGGGCTGAATAGGCTGTTAGTTTAAGAAAAACCCTTGATTTCGGCTCAAGAGCTTATGGTTAAAGTCCATAACCGCCTAATGACCCCCACACATTTCGCCTTTTCCTCTACCTTTCTTCTAGGCCTAGCAGGCCTGGCATTCCACCGAACCCACCTTCTTTCCGCCCTTCTATGTTTAGAAGGTATAATGCTCTCACTCTTTATTGCCCTCTCCATATGAACCCTTCAACTTAACTCCACCAACTTTTCAGCCTCCCCCATACTTCTCCTGGCTTTCTCAGCCTGTGAAGCAAGCGCTGGCCTCGCACTACTCGTTGCCACTGCCCGCACCCACGGGACAGACCGACTCCAAAACCTAAATCTTCTACAATGCTAAAAATCCTCCTCCCTACTATTATGCTTGTTCCCACTATTTGAGCCATTCCAGCCAAACACCTCTGATCCACCGCCCTTTCCTACAGTCTAATCATTTCCTTAACTAGCCTAGTCTGACTAAAATCATCCGCAGAATCAGGCTGGTCTTTCCTCAGCCCTTACATAGCAACGGATCCCCTCTCCACCCCCCTTCTCGCACTAACCTGTTGACTTCTCCCCCTAATAATCCTTGCAAGCCAAAACCACACAACATCCGAGCCTTTCTCCCGCCAACGAACCTACATTACCCTCCTTACATCCTTACAAATCTTCCTCATTATAGCCTTCAGCGCAACCGAAGTAATTATATTTTATATTATATTTGAAGCCACCCTTATTCCGACCCTTGTAATCATTACTCGTTGAGGTAATCAAACAGAACGACTAAACGCGGGCACTTATTTTCTATTTTATACACTAGCAGGCTCGCTCCCTTTGCTTGTCGCCCTCCTACTGCTCCAAAACAGCACTGGTACCCTATCCCTTCTAACACTACAATATGCCCCCTCCCTACAACTCTCTTCTTTCGCTGACAAACTATGATGAGCCGGTTGCTTACTCGCCTTCCTAGTAAAAATACCCCTCTATGGGGCCCATCTCTGACTCCCTAAAGCACACGTTGAAGCCCCAATCGCCGGTTCCATAGTTCTAGCCGCAGTCTTACTAAAACTAGGGGGCTACGGAATAATACGAATAATAATTATACTGGAACCACTCACCAAAGAACTCAGCTACCCCTTCATTATCTTCGCCCTCTGAGGGGTAATTATAACAGGTTCAATCTGTCTCCGCCAAACAGACTTAAAGTCCCTAATTGCCTACTCCTCAGTAAGCCATATGGGGCTCGTAGCAGCAGGTATTCTAATCCAAACCCCCTGAGGTTTCACAGGTGCCCTCATTCTAATAATCGCACACGGTCTGACTTCCTCCGCCCTTTTTTGCCTTGCTAACACAAATTACGAACGAACCCACAGCCGAACCATGGTACTAGCCCGAGGACTCCAAATGGTTTTACCTTTAATAACCGCATGATGATTCATTGCCAGTCTTGCAAACCTCGCCCTCCCTCCTCTTCCAAATCTAATAGGAGAGCTCATAATCATTACCTCCCTATTCCACTGATCCTGATGAACAATTGCACTCACAGGGGCTGGGACCCTAATTACTGCAAGCTACTCCTTATACATATTTCTTATAACACAACGGGGGCCCCTCCCAGCACATATTATCTCCCTCGACCCAACACACTCCCGAGAACACCTCCTCCTAGCCCTTCATCTCCTACCTCTAATTCTTCTAATCTCTAAGCCCGAATTAATTTGAGGGTGGACCGCCTGTAGATATAGTTTAACAAAAACATTAGATTGTGATTCTAAAGACAGAGGTTAAAACCCCCTTATTCACCGAGAGAGGTTGACAACAACAAAGACTGCTAATTTTTGCCTCTTAGGTTAAACTCCTGAGCTCACTCGCCCCGCTTCTAAAGGATAACAGCTCATCCGTTGGTCTTAGGAACCAAAAACTCTTGGTGCAAATCCAAGTAGCAGCTATGCACCTCACCTCCACCATAATAACCACTAGTCTAATTCTTATTTTTTTACTACTTACATCCCCCATCCTTACCTCCTTCTCCCCCGCCCCCCTTCCCCCCAACTGAGCACTAACCCAAGTTAAAACAGCAGTAAAATGGGCCTTCTTTACTAGCATCCTCCCTCTCTGCCTCTTCCTTAACGAAGGCGCAGAAACAATTATTACCAGCTGAACTTGAATAAACACCCACACCTTTGATATTAATATTAGTCTCAAATTTGATATCTATTCAATTATCTTCACCCCCGTTGCCCTTTATGTCACCTGGTCAATCCTAGAATTTGCCTCCTGATATATACATGCCGACCCGAACATAAACCGGTTTTTCAAGTATCTACTGATCTTCCTTATTGCCATGATTATCCTTGTTACCGCAAACAATATATTTCAACTATTCATCGGCTGAGAAGGCGTCGGAATTATATCTTTTCTTCTCATCGGCTGATGATACGGCCGTGCAGACGCAAACACCGCTGCCCTCCAGGCAGTAATCTATAATCGAGTAGGAGACATTGGACTAATTTTTGCTATAGCCTGAATTGCAACCTCCCTTAACTCCTGAGAAATACAACAAATATTTACTTTATCCAAAGACTTTGACCTAACTTACCCCCTCATTGGCCTCATCCTTGCTGCCACTGGTAAGTCCGCTCAATTTGGCCTCCACCCCTGGCTTCCTTCTGCCATAGAAGGTCCTACGCCGGTCTCTGCCCTACTGCACTCAAGCACCATGGTCGTAGCAGGCATCTTCCTCCTCATTCGCATAAGCCCAATACTAGAAAACAACCAAACTGCCCTAACCATTTGCCTTTGCTTAGGGGCCCTCACCACCCTCTTTACCGCAACCTGCGCCCTCACCCAAAATGATATCAAAAAAATCGTTGCTTTCTCAACCTCAAGTCAACTGGGACTAATAATAGTAACAATTGGGCTTAACCAACCCCAACTTGCCTTCCTTCACATTTGCACCCACGCATTCTTTAAAGCCATGCTCTTCCTCTGCTCAGGGTCTATTATTCATAGCCTAAACGACGAACAAGACATCCGAAAAATGGGCGGTATACATTACCTGACCCCTTTCACATCCTCCTGCTTAACCATCGGAAGCCTAGCTCTTACAGGAACCCCCTTCTTAGCAGGCTTCTTTTCAAAAGATGCTATTATTGAAGCCTTAAACACATCTTACCTAAACGCCTGGGCCCTCTTCCTCACCCTTCTAGCCACTTCCTTCACTGCTATCTACAGTCTTCGAGTGATTTTCTTCGTCTCAATAGGCCACCCCCGCTTCAACCCCCTTTCCCCAATTAACGAAAATAATTCAACAGTTATTAACCCTATCAAACGCTTGGCCTGAGGAAGTGTCATCGCCGGTCTCCTAATTACCTCCAATATTACCCCCCTAAAAACACCAGTTATATCCATGCCTTTTCTTCTCAAAGCTGCCGCCCTAACAGTGACTATTATTGGCCTTCTCACCGCATTAGAACTCGCCTCACTAACCAACAAGCAATACAAGCCAACACCAAACCTTTCTCCCCACCATTTTTCTAACATATTAGGTTTCTTCCCAATAGTCATTCACCGCCTCATCCCCAAACTAAACCTGGTTTTAGGACAAACCATCGCCTCCCAAACAGTCGATCAAACCTGATTAGAAAAAATTGGCCCAAAAGCAACTGCTGCCCTTAACCTCCCTCTAATTACAACAACTAACAACATTCAACAGGGCATGATCAAAACCTATCTTTCCCTCTTCTTCTTCACCTTCGGCTTAGCTCTCCTACTACTACTTTACTAAACAGCTCGAAGGGCCCCTCGACTTAAACCCCGCGTTAACTCCAACACCACAAACAACGTTAACAACAACACTCAAGCCCCCATCACCAAAACACCCCCACCCATTGAGTACATCAAGGCTACCCCTCCAACATCCCCCCGAAAAACCGAAAACTCAACAAATTCATCAGCAGATACCCAAGCCCCCTCGTATCATCCCCCTCAAAACAACACCGCCGCCACACCCACCCCTAATACATACGCCACTATCACCCCCAAAACAGGCCAACTCCCTCAACCCTCAGGATAAGGCTCAGCAGCCAATGCTGCCGAATATGCAAATACTACTAACATTCCTCCCAAATAAATCAAAAATAAAATTAAAGATAAAAAGGACCCCCCATGCCCCACCAACACCCCACACCCCATTCCTGCTACCGCAACCAGCCCTAACGCCGCAAAATACGGCGAAGGATTAGAAGCAACCGCCGCAAGACCTAATACCAGCCCTAATAAAAATATAAACATAATATAAACCATAGTTTCTACCAGGACTTTAACCAGGACTAATGACTTGAAAAACCACCGTTGTTATTCAACTACAAAAACAATAATGGCCAACCTCCGAAAAACCCACCCCCTCCTAAAAATTGCAAACGACGCACTAGTTGATCTCCCAGCTCCTTCAAACATTTCTGTTTGATGAAACTTTGGCTCCCTCCTAGGACTCTGTCTAGCTGCCCAAATCCTGACGGGCCTTTTCCTAGCCATACATTACACCTCCGATATCGCCACCGCCTTTTCCTCCGTTGCCCACATCTGTCGTGATGTTAATTACGGCTGACTCATCCGAAATATGCACGCTAACGGCGCATCCTTTTTCTTCATTTGTATTTATCTCCACATCGGCCGAGGCCTATACTACGGCTCGTACCTCTATAAAGAAACCTGAAACATTGGAGTAATTCTACTCCTTTTAACCATGATAACGGCTTTTGTAGGCTACGTTCTCCCATGAGGCCAAATATCGTTCTGAGGCGCCACTGTCATTACAAACCTTCTCTCCGCAGTCCCTTATGTTGGCAATTCTTTAGTCCAATGAATCTGAGGAGGATTTTCCGTAGACAACGCCACCCTAACCCGCTTCTTCGCCTTCCACTTCCTCCTCCCCTTCATTATTGCAGCTGCAACAATAGTTCACCTTATTTTTCTCCACGAAACCGGGTCCAACAACCCCACAGGCCTAAACTCAGACGCCGACAAAATCTCTTTCCACCCTTACTTCTCTTACAAAGACTTACTAGGCTTCGCAATTCTTTTAATCGCCCTCATTTCTCTCGCCCTCTTCTCCCCCAACCTGCTCGGAGACCCCGACAACTTTACCCCTGCAAATCCCCTAGTTACCCCACCTCATATTAAACCCGAATGATACTTCCTATTTGCCTACGCCATCCTCCGCTCAATTCCTAATAAACTTGGCGGAGTTCTCGCCCTCTTGTCCTCAATCCTTGTCTTGATAGTTGTCCCTATTCTTCACACCTCAAAACAACGAGGCTTAACCTTCCGCCCTATTACGCAATTCCTCTTCTGACTTTTAGTTGCAGACGTCGCCATCCTCACCTGAATTGGAGGCATACCCGTTGAACACCCATTCGTTATTATCGGACAGATTGCGTCTTTCCTTTACTTCTTCCTCTTTCTCGTCCTCGCCCCTCTCAGCGGCTGACTAGAAAACAAAATCCTTGAATGATACTGCACTAGTAGCTCAGCGCCAGAGCGCCGGTCTTGTAAACCGGACGTCGAAGGTTAAAACCCTTCCTACTGCTTCAAACAAAGGGGATTTTAACCCCTACCCCTAACTCCCAAAGCTAGGATCCTAATTTAGACTATTGTTTGCCGGGCTCTGCCTTCGATGTAAACGCAATGCATATATGTATTAACACCATTGTTTTATATTAAACATATCCTATATATAAATACATATTATTTACAAAAACATAGATTAATCTACCACATATTTGCTAACAACATTTTAACTAAGAAGTCCATAAACCATAATTGAACATTTTCCAATAGTTATTTATAAATTGCGGAACGATAGTTTAAGACCGATCACACCTCTCACATAGTTAAGATATACCAAGTACCCACCATCCCACCCATCCCCCATATTTAATGTAGTAAGAGCCCACCATCAGTTGATTTCTTAATGCCAACGGTTCTTGAAGGTCAAGGACAATTATTCGTGGGGGTTTCACTTAGTGAATTATTCCTGGCATCTGGTTCCTATTTCAGGTCCAATAATTGTTATAACCCCCCATACTTTCATCGACGCTTGCATAAGTTAATGGTGGTAATACATACTCCTCGTTACCCACCATGCCGGGCGTTCTTTCCAGCGTGTGGGGGGTTCTCTTTTTTTTTTTCCTTTCACTTGACATCTCAGAGTGCATACAGATATGACAGACAAGGTTGAACATTTTTCTTGCCTGAACGGAAATAGTATGAATGGTGATAAGATATTGATAGAAGAATTGCATAACTGATATCATGAGCATAAAGTTTAATCAGATATTAAATTTTCCCCAAACTTTCCTATTATCACCCCCGGTTTCTGCGCGTTAAACCCCCCCTACCCCCCCCCAACTCCTAAGATCTCTAAGACTCCTGTAAACCCCCCGGAAACAGGAAAAGCTCTAGAAGTGTTTTTCGCACTCGTTATGTACAGACATGATTGTTATTCATATATTGGTTGATGTGTATATTATACTATTGCAATATTGCACAT